TTTTATATTTATATGCAAATTTATTAAATACGGTCTAATAAAAAAAATTATTATAAATTTATGCAAAATTTTTAAATTTAATAAAATTAAAATATTAATTAAATATATTAAAAATTTAATATATATATATATTTATAATTTAATAATAAATAGGTAAGATAATTCATAATAATTATATTAATACTTTATTATTTATATGAATTATCTAGGTTTAATTTCCAAATTTGTATTTAATATCAGTATTATGAAAAAAAAATAAGAGAAATTATTGATTGTTTAATAATTTATATTAAACATTTAAATATAATAAGATAATTAATTTAAATGTAAATTTAATAAAATTAAAATATTAATTAAATATATTAAAAATTTAATATATATATATATATATATATATATATATATATATATATTTATATATATTTATATATATTTATATATTTATATATATATATATATATATTTATAATTATATTAAATATTTTATTATAAAAAAAAAAAAAAAAAAATTCTATTCATAAAAATTTGCATATAATAAAATTTTTTATGGTTTAAAAAATTTATTTTGAATTTATTTTACATATAAATTTTAGTGTTAATTTTTAATTATTTTAATAATAATTAAAATAAAATTTATAGTAATTAATATTAAAAATTTAAGAGATTAAGATTTAGTAATATATTAATTGATAACAAATTTTGTGCCAGCAGTTGCGGTTATACAAAAGTTAAATTAAATTTTATCGGTTATTAATAAATAGTTAAAACTTTATATTAAAAATTTTAAATTATTAGGTAAAATTTTAATTTAATTAAAATTTATTAAAAAATTATGATTTAATAAATTTTATAAAAAACTAGGATTAGATACCCTATTATTAAAATTTTAAATTTAAATACCAAAATAGTATGTAAAATAATTTATTGAAACTTAAATAATTTGGCGGTATTTTAGTTCATTTAGAGGAATCTGTTTAATAATTGATATTCCACGAATAAATTTACTTAATTTATTATTTTGTATATCGTTGTTAAAAAAATATTTTTTAATAAAAATAATATTTTAATTTTAAAATAAAAAGTTAAATCAGATCAAGATGCAGATTATAATTAAGAATATAATGGATTACAATAAATTTATTTAAATGAATTTTAATTTGTAATAATTAATTGAAGGTGGATTTAAATGTAATTTTGTTTAATTTAATAAGATGATTATAAATTAAAATATGTACATATTGCCCGTCGCTTTCATATAAATATAAAGTTGAAATAAGTCGTAACAAAGTAGAGGTACTGGAAAGTGTTTCTAGAAAGAACAAATTAGAGCTTGAATAAGTATTTCATTTACACTGAAAAGATATTATATTAATAATTAATTTGAGGGGGAAAATTAATTATTTATAATAAATAAAAAAAGTAATTTTAATATTAAAATATTTAATGGGGGTTAAAGTATTTTAATAGAAAAAATTATAAGTTTTATAGGGAATGAGTATTGTGGGAGAATTTTGAAATAGTTGAAAAATAAAATTATTAATAAAGTAATTTTAATTTAATGTATCTTGTGTATCAGAGTTTATTAATTTTTTTTTTAGTTAAAAAATTCTCGAATTTAAAAGAGATAATTAATTAATAAAGTTATTGTGGCAAAAATATTTTACATAATTAATTGGAAATGAAATGTTAATCGTTTTTAAATATATCTAGTTTTTTTAGAAAAAAATTTAATTTTAAATTTTTATTTAATTATAATAATTGAAAATTATAATTAAGTGAAAGTTTTATATTTTAAGGGATAAGCTTTAAATTAAAATTATATAATTACTTAATTGTTTTTTATTTGAAAATTTTATAATTTATATTGTTAATAAATTTTAATTTATTATAAATAATTTCATTTAATTTTAAAATTTAATTTAAATTTATATTTTTATAAAAAAATAATTTAAAATTTTAGAAGGTTAGTTATAATGATAAAATTAGTATATAGTTTAATTTATATTAAGTTTATATTTAATAAGAAAATTAATATAAAGGAATTCGGCAAAAATTTATATTCACTTGTTTATCAAAAACATGTCTTTTTGTAAATAATTTAAAGTCTAATCTGCCCACTGATTAATTAATTAAAGGGCTGCAGTATTTTGACTGTACAAAGGTAGCATAATCAATAGTCATTTAATTGATGACTTGTATGAAAGATTGGATGAAATATAAACTGTCTTTATGTTAAATTTTAGAATTTAATTTTTTAATTAAAAAGTTAAAATAAATTAAAAAGACGAGAAGACCCTATAGAGTTTAATATAAAAATTTATTTAGATTATTTATAAACTTAAAATTAAAATTTTTTTTTAATATTTTATTGGGGTGATAAAAAAATAAATTTAACTTTTTTTTATAGTTTTACATAAATAAGTGAATAATTGATCCAATTATATTGATTAAAAGAAAAAATTACCTTAGGGATAACAGCGTAATTTTTTTTTTTAGTTCAAATAAGAAAAAAAGTTTGCGACCTCGATGTTGGATTAAGATAAAATTTAAATGCAGAAGTTTAAAATTTTGATCTGTTCGATCATTAAAATCTTACATGATCTGAGTTCAAACCGGTGTGAGCCAGGTTGGTTTCTATCTTTTAAAAGTTCAAATATTTTAGTACGAAAGGAATGAATATTTAAATTAAATTTTAAAGATGAATATTATTAATTTAATAAAAAAAAATATAGTTTTATATAACTATTTTGGCAGAAAAAATGTAATGGTTTTAGAAATCAAGAATATATAAATTTATTATATAGGTAGTAAATGTTATTTAAGGATATATATCTAATTTTTTTAGGGGTTTTAATTTTAATTGTTGGGGTATTAATTGGAGTTGCTTTTTTAACTTTGTTAGAACGTAAAGTTTTAGGTTATATTCAAATTCGTAAAGGACCTAATAAAGTTGGGTTTATTGGTATTTTACAGCCTTTTTCTGATGCTATTAAGTTATTTACAAAAGAACAAACTTATCCTAATTTTTCTAATTATTTAATTTATTATTTTTCTCCAGTAGTTAGTTTTTTTTTATCTCTTTTAATTTGAATATTAATTCCTTATTATTTTAATATGGTGAGATTTAATTTAGGGATTTTATTTTTTTTAAGCTGTACTAGAATGGGGGTTTATACAGTTATAATTGCTGGTTGATCTTCTAATTCTAATTATTCACTATTGGGGGGGTTACGAGCTGTAGCTCAAACTATTTCTTATGAAGTTAGATTATCCTTAATTTTAATATCTAGAGTAATTATAATCATAGATTTTAATTTATTGAATTTTTTTTTTTATCAGGTTAATATTTGATTTTTATTTTTAATATTTCCTTTAAGATTGTGTTGAATATCTTCTAGTTTAGCTGAGACTAATCGAACTCCTTTTGATTTTGCTGAGGGTGAGAGAGAATTAGTTTCAGGGTTTAATGTTGAATATAGAAGAGGTGGTTTTGCTTTAATTTTTTTGGCGGAGTATTCTAGAATTTTATTTATAAGATTATTATTTGTTTTAATTTATTTAGGGGGGTATAAGTTAGGAATTTTTTTTTATTTAAAGTTAACTTTTATTTCTTTTTTATTTATTTGAGTTCGTGGGACTTTACCTCGTTATCGTTATGATAAATTAATATATTTAGCTTGAAAAAGATATTTACCTATTTCTTTAAATTTTTTATTATTTTTTTTAGGGTTAAAAAATTTTTTATAAGTTGATTAATTTTAGTATAAATTAATAGAATTTATATTCTTTCTTAAGTTTTCAAAACAAATGCTTTTATTCAAGCTCATTAATTAATTTTTGAATAATAAGTTATCTCAAATTTTATTAATAATAGGGTTAATAATAAAATAAGAAAAATAAAAAATAGTTAATAATTGTCCGGTAATAATATATGGGTCTTCTACTGGTCGTGCCCCAATTCATGTTAATAGGATAATTATTGTAATTAAAGATCAAAATAATATTTGATTAATTGGATAAAATTGAATTCCTTGAATTTTTTTATTGAAAGTAAATGGTAAAATAATTAAAATTAAAATTGATATAATTAAAGCAATAACTCCTCCTAATTTATTGGGAATAGATCGTAAAATGGCATAAGCAAATAAGAAATATCATTCTGGTTGAATATGAACTGGTGTTACTAATGGATTAGCTGGGATAAAGTTATCTGGATCTCCTAATATATAAGGATTAGTTAATGTTAATATTGTTAATAAAAATATTATAATAATAAATCCAATTAAATCTTTAAATGTAAAAAAGGGGTGAAATGGGATTTTATCTAAATTTCTATTAATTCCTAGGGGATTATTTGATCCTGTTTGATGTAAAAAAAGAAGGTGAATTATAGTTATTATTAAGATAATAAAAGGTAGTAAAAAATGAAATGTATAAAATCGTGTTAAGGTTGCATTATCTACTGCAAATCCTCCTCAAATTCAATTTACTAATATAGATCCTAAATAAGGAATAGCAGATAAAAGATTGGTAATTACTGTGGCCCCTCAAAATGATATTTGTCCTCAAGGTAATACATAACCTATGAATGCTGTTGCTATTAGAAGAAATAAAATTAATACTCCTACTGTTCATGTATATTTTAAGTTAAATGATTCATAATAAATTCCTCGTCCAATGTGAAAGTAAATACAAATAAAGAAAAAAGATGCTCCATTTGCGTGTAAGGTACGAATTAGTCAACCATAATTTACATTTCGGCAAATATAGTTTACTCTATAAAAAGCTAGTTCAATATTAGCTGTATAATATATTGTTAAGAATAAACCTGTTAAAATTTGAATAATTAAACATAATCCTAGTAAGGATCCAAAATTTCATAATGATGAAATATTAGATGGTGAAGGTAAATCAATTAATGATCCGTTAATAATTTTAATAATTGGGTGATTTTTTCGGATTGGTTTGTAATTATTTATCATTTATTAAATTGAAGATCGAATAGGTCCGTAGTGAATATTAGTAATTTTTACAACTACAATTAATGTAATAAATAAATAAATTACTAATATTATTATTAAAAAGAATGTTTGAGTATTATATAATTTATTTAAGTTAATTTTATTTTCTAAATTAAAAAAAATATTATAAATCTCTGAAAAATTATTTATTTCATAGTTGTTAAAAAAATTTATTCAGAGTATATTATTCATGTAGATTACTCTGAAAAATAAAATTATAAAAAAAAATATAGTTAATATTCTTTTTATTGTTAAATTAAAGTTAAAAAGTTCATTTGATGCAATTCTTGAAATATAGATAAATAAAACTAATAATCCTCCTAAAAAAGTTAAAAATAAAATATATGAAAATCAATAAGTTTTAATTATTATTCCAGTTAATAAACAAGTTAATAATGTTTGTATTAAAATTATTAATCCTATGGATAATGGATTGTTTAAGAAAAATATGTTAATAGAGAATATAATAATTATTATAGATAAGAATATTTTTGTTATGTCAAATCATAGAATAGTTTAAATAAAATAATAATTTTGGAGATTATTGATAAAGAGATTCTTTTTCTTTGAAGTTTTTAAAGTACTTACTTATTTTTGATTTACAAGACCAATATTTTTTTTAAATTATAAAAACTATTAATGATAATTTTTAATATGTGATTTATTTTTATTATTATATTTATGATGGGTAATTTAATTTTTGTTTCTAAACATAAGCATTTATTAATTGTTTTATTAAGTTTAGAATTTATTGTGTTAAGAATTTTTTTTTTTTTAATGATTTTTTTAATATTTTTAAGTTATGATATATATATAATAATGGTTTTTTTAGTTTTTTCTGTTTGTGAGGGTGCTTTAGGCTTATCAATTTTAGTTTCTTTAATTCGTACTCATGGAAATGATTATTTTCAGAGATTTAATTTATTGTAAAAATATTAATGATAAAGTTCTTGATAATAATAATTTTTATTATGCCTTTTTGTTTTAAAAAAAATATATTTTGAATGGTTCAAATAATAATAATAATATTAATATTTTTATTTATAAATTCAAATTTAATGTATAATAGTTTTTTTAATTTAAGTTATATACTATCAATTGATATTATATCTTATGGTTTAATTTTATTAAGAATTTGAATTATTATTTTAATAATTATAGCAAGAGAAAATTTATATAAAGAAAATTATTATGTTAATTTTTTTTTATTTAATGTTATTTTTTTATTAGTTATGTTATTTTTAACTTTTAGAACAATAAATTTATTTATATTTTATTTATTTTTTGAGGGTAGATTAATTCCTACTTTATTATTAATTATTGGTTGAGGGTACCAGCCTGAACGTATTCAGGCTGGTATGTATTTGTTATTTTATACTTTATTTGTTTCTTTACCATTGTTAATTGGTATTTTTTATGTTTTTAATAAAATAAATTGTATAATAATTTATTTTTTAAAATTTTTTAATTTAAATTTATATTTATTATATTTTTGTATAATTTTAGCTTTTTTAGTGAAAATACCCATATATTTTGTTCATTTATGATTACCCAAAGCTCACGTAGAGGCTCCTGTTTCTGGCTCTATAATTTTAGCGGGTATTATATTAAAATTAGGTGGTTATGGGTTATTACGGGTTATAATTTTTTTACAGGAAATTAATTTAAAAATGAATTATTTATGAATTGTAATTAGATTAGTTGGGGGGTTTTATATTAGTTTAAAATGTTTTTGTCAAGTTGATATTAAATCTTTAATTGCTTATTCTTCTGTGGCACATATAAGTTTAGTGATTAGAGGTATTATAGTTATAAATTATTGGGGATATATTGGTTCTTATATTTTAATAATTGGTCATGGATTATGTTCTTCTGGGATATTTTGTTTAGCTAATATTTTATATGAGCGTTTACATAGTCGAAGTTTATATATTAATAAGGGGTTAATAAATTTTATACCTTCAATAAGTTTATGGTGATTTTTATTAATATCTTCAAATATGGCAGCTCCACCTAGACTTAATTTATTAGGGGAAATTAGATTAATTAATAGATTATTAAGTTGGTCATGAATTTCCATGATTTTATTAATATTAATTTCTTTTTTTAGAGCTGGTTATAGACTATATTTATATTCTTTTACTCAACATGGTAAATATTATTTTGGTGTTTATAGATATTATACTGGGGTATCTCGTGAATATTTAATGTTAATGTTACATTGATTACCTTTAAATATTTTAATTTTAAAAGTTGATTATAGAATAATTTGATTTTATTTAAATAATTTAATAAAAATATTGATTTGTGGTGTCAAAAATATGATAAAATTCATTTTAAATTATCAATAATATTAAGTATTCTTTATTTTTTGTTTGATTTATTTTTTTATTGTTTATTAGAATAGTTAATTTTTTTTTTAGAATTTATTTTATTATAAATAATATTGTAATTATTTTAGAGTGGGAAATTATTTCTTTTAATTCTTTAAGAATTGTTATGTCAATTTTATTGGATTGAATGTCTTTATTGTTTATAATATTTGTTTTATTAATTTCTTCAGTTGTTATTTATTATAGAAAAAGATATATAAGATCTGAGTTGAATTTTATACGATTTATTATTTTAGTTCTTTTATTTGTATTTTCTATATTGTTGTTAATTATTAGTCCTAATATTATTAGAATTTTATTAGGGTGAGATGGATTAGGGTTAGTTTCTTATTGTTTAGTTATTTATTATCAAAATTTAAAATCATATAATGCGGGGATATTAACAGCTTTATCTAATCGTATTGGCGATGTTTTTATTTTAATAGTTATTTCTTGAATAATAAATTATGGTAGTTGAAATTATATTTTTTATTTGGATTTAATAAATAATGATTTTGAAATAAAAATAATTGGCATAATAATTATTATAGCGGCAATAACTAAAAGAGCTCAAATTCCATTTAGATCTTGATTACCTGCTGCTATAGCGGCTCCTACTCCTGTTTCGGCCTTAGTTCATTCTTCAACTTTAGTAACTGCTGGGGTTTATTTATTGATTCGATTTAATAATTTATTAGTAGATATATTTTTTTTAAAAATTTTATTATTATTATCTGGTTTAACTATATTTATGGCTGGAATTTCAGCTAATTATGAATTTGATTTGAAAAAAATTATTGCTTTATCTACTTTAAGACAATTGGGTTTAATAATAAGAATTTTAAGAATGGGTATACCTATATTAGCTTTTTTTCATTTATTGACTCATGCTATATTTAAAGCTTTATTATTTATATGTGCGGGAGTAATTATTCACTTAATAAATAATATACAAGATATTCGTTATATGGGAGGAATTAGATTTTTTATTCCTTTAACTTCTTTATGTATAAATATTTCTAATATGGCTTTATGTGGGATTCCTTTTTTAGCCGGGTTTTATTCTAAGGATATAATTTTAGATATGGTAAGTTTTAGAAATTTAAATTTATTTATTTTTTTATTATACTATATTTCTACTGGGTTGACTATGTTTTATACTTTTCGTTTAATAATATATTTAATAATCAATGATTATAATTTATTAAGAATTTATAATTTATATGATGAAGATTATATTATATTAAAAAGAATATTTATTTTACTTTTTATAAGAGTGGTAAGAGGCAGATTATTAAGTTGATTAATTTTCTGTTACCCCTATATAATTTATTTACCTTTTAATATAAAAATAATAGTAATATATGTGAGATTATTGGGGGGAATTTTAGGTTATTTAGTTAGAAATATAAATATTTATTCTGTGAATAAATTTATTATATCTTATAGTTTAAGAAGATTTTTTTGTTTGATATGATTTATACCTAATTTATCTACATATGGTGTAACTTATAATTTTTTGAATTTTAGACATAAATTATTAAAAAATATTGATTTAGGTTGAAGAGAGATTTATAGTGGGGTAGGGATTGTTAATATTATAAAAAAATATTCGATATTTTTTAATATTTTACAAATAAATAATTTTAAAATTTATTTATTTAGATTTATTATGTGAATTTTAATTAGTTTATTTTTATTAATAATAATTTAATTTAAATAGCTTATAATTTAGAGCATAATATTGAAGATATTAAGGAAATAGTTTTATTTTTAGATAAAAATTATTTATGAAAAAATTATTTTATTTTTACAATGAAAATGTAATGTTTTATATAAACTACATAAATTATATTTTATAAAGATAGTTTATTTTGATAGAAATATTAATGGAATTTAACCACTAAAAATTAAGTTAGCAGCTTAATTTTAAATTTTATATTTCATATTTAATTGGAATTATATTATTCAATTTTATCATTAACAGTGATATACCTCTTTTTGGTTTCAATTAATAAATAAGGAGTAATTAACTCTATCTTTTAAGTCGAAATTAAATGCATTATTGCTTCTTATTTAATAATTAATATTTATTTATAAGATAAATTGTGTAACTTCAATATTTTTTGAATGCAAATCAAATGTTTTAAATAAACTATAATCCTTGATGATATTTTTTAGTTAACTCAATTTAATATATTTTGGTTTCATTCATGGTATAATCCAATTAATAGGATAATAATAAAAAAAAATCTAATTTGAGTTCAAATAATAAAATTTACTATTTTAAATAATGGGATAATAGGAAAAATTAAAGCAATTTCAACATCAAAAATTAAAAAAATTACTGTAATTAAGAAAAAATGTAAGGAAAAAGGAATTCGTGCTGAAGATTTAGGGTCAAATCCACATTCAAATGGTGAACATTTTTCTCGATCTATAAAAGATTTTTTAGATAAAATAATTGATAAAATTATTATAATATTAGAAATAATTAAAATTATAATTGAAATATTTATTAATAAAATGATTATTTATATTAAAATTATTAAACTTTTTGATTGGAAATCAAATATACTAAATATATTATATAAATAATTAATTTCCTCATCAATAAATAGAAATATATAAAAATAATCAAACTACATCAACAAAATGTCAATATCAAGCTGCAGCTTCAAATCCAAAGTGATGATTTTTCGAAAAGTGATTATTTAGATGTCGGATTAAGCAAATTAATAAAAATAATGTTCCAATTAAAACATGTATTCCATGGAATCCTGTGGCCATGAAAAATGTTGACCCATAAATTCTATCTGCAATTGTAAAAGGTGCTTCATAATATTCATAAGCTTGTAGAATAGTGAAATAAATTCCTAATATAATAGTAATAAAAAGTCCTTGAGTAGTTTGTGAATTATTATTTTCTATTAATGCATGATGTGCTCAGGTAACTGATATTCCTGATCTAATTAAAATGATGGTATTAAGTAAGGGAATTTGGAAAGGATTAAAAGGGGTAATTCTAGTAGGGGGTCATGTAGCCCCAATTTCAATATTGGGGGATAAACTTCTATGAAAAAAAGCTCAAAAAAAAGATACAAAAAAAAAGATTTCTGAGATAATAAAAAGAATTATTCCTCATCGAAGTCCTTTTGTTACTATAATGGTATGTTTCCCCTGTAAAGTACCCTCTCGGCAAATATCTCGTCATCATTGATATATAGTTAAAATTACAATTAAATAACCTAATATAAATAAATTTATTTGAAAATTATGGAACCATTTAATTATTCCGGTAACTAAGGTTATTACCCCAATAGCCCCAGTTAAAGGTCATGGTCTATAATCTACTAAGTGAAATGGGTGATTAAAAGTTGTTTTCATTAATTAACTTCTCTAGAATAAAGAGTTCTTAAAATTGCGATAACATATGATTGAATGATAGCTACTGCTGATTCTAGGATTATTAATAGAATTTGAATTACAATAAGAATAATAATTAAATAACTAGGTATTGTTGGTCCTGTTCCTCTTAATAGGGTTATTAATAAGTGTCCTGCAATTATATTAGCTGTTAAACGAACTGCTAATGTTCCTGGGCGAATAATGTTTCTAATTGTTTCAATTAAAACTATAAAAGGTATTAAAATAGCTGGAGTTCCTTGGGGAATTATGTGAATAAATATATGTTGAGAGTTATTAATTCACCCGTAGATTATAAATCTTAATCATAAAGGTAAGGAGATCGATAAAGATAGAGTTAAATGGCTTGTACTTGTAAAAATGTACGGGAATAAGCCTAAAAAATTATTAAATAAAATAAATGAAAATATTGAAATAAAAATAAAAGTAGATCCTTGAAAATAATTGTTCTTTAAAAGGGTTTTAAATTCATTATGAAGTTTTAATAAAATAAAATTTCAAAAAAAATGATGTCGATTAGGGATTAATCAAAATGTATAGGGGATAAATAATATTCCTAAAATAGTTCTTAGTCAGTTAAATGGTAAATAAAAAATATTAGTTGATGGGTCAAAAATTGAAAATAAATTTGTTATCATTTTCAATATAAGTTTTTTTTTAATGTTTGATAATGATTATTTTTATTTGATTTGTAATTAAAAATATAATAATTTATTATATTAAAAATTAAAAAAATACAAATAAAAAAAATTAATGATAGTAATCAATTAATAGGTATTATTTGAGGGATAAAAGAATATTATATTATTTAATAATAATTTAAACTTGACATATTTATGTTATAAATTTAACTAATTCTTTATTTTAACAAATTTCATTAGAAGTAAATGCTAATTTACTATAAAATGGTTTAAGAGACCAGTACTTGCTTTCAGTCATCTAATGATGAATAATTATTAATTCAATTGATAAAGTTATTAATTGAAATTCTTTCAATTACAATGGGTATAAAACTATGATTAGCCCCACAAATTTCTGAACATTGACCATAAAAAATTCCAGGACGATTAATAAAAAAATTTGTTTGATTAAGTCGGCCAGGGTTAGCATCAACTTTAACACCTAATGATGGGATAGTTCAGGAGTGAATAACATCAGTAGCCGTTACTAAAATTCGAATTTGGTTATTTATTGGTAAAATAATTCGGTTATCTACATCTAATAGTCGGAAATTGCTTGAATTTAATTCATTTGATGGAATTATGTAGGAGTCAAATTCGATATTTTTAAAATCTGAATATTCATATCTTCAATATCATTGATGTCCAATTGATTTTAAGGTAATTAATGGTGTATTAAGTTCATCTAGTAAATAAAGTAATCGTAGTGATGGTAGGGCAATAAAAATTAAAGTAATTGCTGGTAAAATAGTTCAAATTATTTCAATTATTTGTCCTTCTAGTAAAAATCGATTAATATATTTATTAAATAATAAATTTATTATTAAGTATCCTACTAAAATAGTAATTATAATTAAAATAATTAATGTATGATCATGAAAAAAGATAATTTGTTCTATTAATGGTGAAGCTCCATTTTGTAAGTTAAGATTAGATCAAGTTGCCATTTCTAAAAAAAGGATTTATCCTTTATAAATGGGGTTTAAATCCATTACATATAGTCTGCCATATTAGAAATTAATTACTTAAAATTGGAAGTTCATTATATGAATGTTCAGCGGGGGGTAAATTTTGGTATCATTCAATTGAGGAAGATAAATTTAATGTGAATAATACATTACGTTGGGTAATTATAGATTCTCAAATAATAATTAAGATAAATATAATTGCTAAAAGTGAAATATAAGATCCTAAAGATGAGATAATATTTCAAGAAATGTATGAGTCGGGGTAATCTGAATAACGACGGGGTATCCCAGCAAGACCTAAAAAATGTTGTGGGAAAAAAGTTAAATTAACTCCAATAAATATAATAAAAAATTGAATTTTTAATATATAGGGATTAAGACATAATCCTGTAAATAAAGAATATCAATGAACAAATCCCCCTAAAATTGCAAATACTGCTCCTATTGATAATACATAGTGAAAATGTGCAACTACATAGTAGGTATCGTGAAGGGTAATATCAATAGAAGAATTAGCTAAAACTACTCCTGTTAATCCTCCTACTGTAAATAAAAAGACAAATCCTAATCTTCATAATATTGAAGGTCTATAATTAATTTGTGTTCCGTGAAGGGTTGCTAATCAACTAAAGATTTTAATACCTGTAGGTACGGCAATAATTATAGTTGCGGAGGTAAAATAGGCTCGAGTGTCAATATCTATTCCTACTGTAAATATATGATGAGCTCAAACAATAAATCCTAAAAGTCCAATTGCTATTATAGCATAAATTATTCCTAAACATCCAAAAGTTTCTTTTTTACCACTTTCTTGGGAAATAATATGAGAAATTATCCCAAATCCAGGTAAAATTAAAATATAAACTTCAGGATGGCCAAAAAATCAAAATAAATGTTGGTATAAAATAGGATCTCCTCCTCCTGCGGGGTCAAAAAAAGAAGTATTTAAGTTTCGATCTGTTAAAAGTATAGTAATTGCTCCGGCTAAAACTGGCAATGAAAGAAGGAGTAAAAAAGCAGTAATACCTACTGCTCATACAAATAATGGTATTTGGTCGAAAGATATATTATTAAGTCGTATGTTAATAATTGTTGTAATAAAATTAATGGCCCCTAAAATTGAGGAGATACCGGCTAAGTGTAGTGAGAAAATAGCTAGATCTACAGATCTTCCTCCATGGGCAATATTTGAGGATAGTGGGGGATAAACTGTTCATCCTGTTCCTGCTCCATTTTCTACAATACTACTTGAAATTAGTAATGTTAAAGAGGGGGGAAGAAGTCAAAAACTTATATTATTTATACGGGGGAAAGCTATATCAGGTGCTCCTAACATTAAAGGTACTAATCAATTACCAAATCCTCCAATTATAATAGGTATAACTATAAAAAAAATTATAATAAAAGCATGAGCTGTTACAATAGTGTTATAAATTTGGTCATCTCCAATTAAAGATCCAGGGATTCCTAATTCTGCACGAATTAATAAGCTTAAAGAAGTTCCAATTATTCCTGCTCAAATTCCAAAAATAAAATATAATGTTCCAATATCTTTATGATTTGTTGAATAAAGTCATTTTCGCTAATAAAATGGCTGAAGTTTAAGCGATAAATTGTAAATTTATTTATGAGAATATTTCTCTTTTATTAAGTCTTATAGTCAATAAAGATGATATAAAATTGCAAATTTTAAGTAATAATAATTAATTATTAAGGCTTAAAGGAATATTTCTCTTTATAAATAATTTTGAAGATTATTAGTTTAATTTAACTTAAAACCTTAAAATTATATATAAAAAAAAGTTCTTAAAATTATTCCTGAAATAGATAAAAAAGAGAAAAAATTAATAATTATAAATAAATTATTTTTAATAAAAATTTTAAATCATTTTATTTTAATATAATTGAATATTAAAGAAGAGTAAGTAATACGAATGTAGAAAAATAATATAATTAATCTTATTATTACAAAAATAAAAGTTATTAAATAAAAATTATTATTAATTAAAAAATTAATAATAATTCATTTAGGAAAAAACCCAATAAAAGGGGGTAACCCCCCCAAAGATAAAAAATTAACTAATAAGTTAATTTTAATTAAAAAATTTATGTTATTAATAAATATTTGATTAATATAAAATATATTTAAAATGTAAAATAAAAAGCATATGATTATGATTAAAAAAGAATATATTAAAAAATAAAATATTCATAAATTTTCTCTAATTATTATTGCTATTAATATTCAACCTAAGTTGTTGATAGAAGAAAAAGCTATTAATTTTCGTAATGAGGTTTGATTTATTCCATTAATTGCTCCAATTATAACATTTATAATTGTTACAATAATGATAAAATTTATATTGAAATAATATGACAATAAAATTATGGGGGAAATTTTTTGTCATGTTATTAAAATAAAATTATTAAACCATGATAATCCTTCTATAATATTAGGAAATCAGAAATGGAAGGGGGCTGATCCTATTTTTATTAATAAAGAAGAGTTAATTATAATTGAGATAAATAAATTTATTTCAAAATTTTTTATTAAAATTATTTTTAATAAGATGGAAAATAAAAAATTAATGGAGGCAATAGATTGTGTTAAAAAATATTTCAATGAGGCTTCATTAGGTAAAAGATTATTAGAGTTAGAAATTAGGGGGATAAAAGATATTAAGTTAATTTCTAAACCAATTCAACATCCTAATCAAGAATTTGATGAAATTGAAATTATTGTTCTAAAAAATAATACAAATAAAAAAAATATTTTGGGGGAATTAAATAAATAGTAAATTTAAAATAAAGAATGTTTCTTTTTTTGTGTTAAAGCTCAAAATTATATTTTAGTGTAAGAGGCACGATAGTTTTTGATTCTATAAGATATAGTTTAATTCTATAAAATATAATAAAGGTAATTTTATTTACTTAATTTATCCTATCAGAATAATCCTTTAATCAGGCACTTTATTTTTAAAAAAAAGGTATTTCCTTTATATTTGAGGTATGAACCCAAAAGCTTAATTTAGCTTATTTTTAA